CATGTGTAATAGGGTGGTCTAGGTGCTTATATACTTACTTTGTTTGAAGTGCTAATTTAAGTATTAGGAATAGGATAAATTCAAATTAGTACCTTGGGGGAAGTGTGTTGAAAATGGGGTAAATATATAAGGGGGAAAAGGAGAAAAGGTCCGGGGAAAAGTATAATATGTATGTCCTGTAACCATTGACTATAATATCCATGCTTGATGACAGATTATGTTCTGTTACCATTAACCGTAATGCTCGTGCTTACCATTATGGTGATGCTCAAGATGCAGTTAAGTCCAGCTACAATATATGCTCCGCGTCGGGGCCTCAGACGGCCATAGCTGAGTCCAAGCATCCCCGAAAATTAAAAAATACCAAATGCATGACAGCACAGTTATGTGTGAGCATGGGCTGATTAGTCATTAGTCCATCGAGATGTCTTATTTAAGAGGAAAGAGTGGGCGATTTTAGGTGAGATGGCCCTGAAGAAAGAACCAGATGTCTGATAAAGTTCATTTGTTAGCTACCCCCACAAGTAATGGGCCCGGAGCGAGAAGAGGGATCCCTGCCAAGCGGGTTGCTGGTTTCACGCGGCATGGTAGTTAAGCTCGTGATCTAGTGGACGGGATACGCATGTTGACAAGGACGGATTTGACTTAAATGTGCCATGTACAATTAAGCATGATATGTCCTATGTACGATCAATATGTAAATTGTACTGGCTTATATGCATGGGGACAATAATTTAATGTACTATATACATATTATGTCCGGGATACATTAACCTATATGTACTACCCAGCATGTATAGTGAACCATTTTATGTACTGTGTACATGCTGTGTTCTTGATACATCAGCATGTGTTAATAGACATACATGGATAAACCATTTAATGTATGACATACAGTACTGTAGGACATTAATGTATTTGTGCGTCTTTGGCGCGTGTGGCTGTTTAATGTGCGGCGCGTATGTCGTGTCTGTGGTACGTCGGTTTGCATATATTGGCTTATATATGAGTAGGTTGTTTAACATGTTGCGGGTATGCCATGTTTGTGATGATTGTGTGCGTGTTGGTTCATGTGCAGTAAGGTGGGCTATGTGGGTGTGGCGTGTACATGTGTTATTTGCTTATAGTAGTGTTATGAAATTTCCGCGTGCAGGTGCGTGGGCCATGGGGTGGAAAGTTTGTGTTGATTTTTTAGGGATTTTAGGTAATTTAATACTGGGGAGGCTCTTAGTGTTTATGGGGATATATTGATAGTGCTTCAGGGAATAGTTTAAATAGAACTTCAGCTTTGGGTGTTGATAGTGGGGCTATAGCTTCTTCCTTGAGTCTTAGGGAGGTTGGTTGTTCTCCTTTTTTGGTTTACAAGACCAATGTATTTAATGTACTACAAAGACTTGTCTTCATTTTAGAAGGTTATTTTCAATAGTACTGGCTACTGGTATAAGTACTAGGATAAGTAGGAAATATATGATAGATGCTAATTGTCCGATGATAGTGTATGGGTGTTCAACTGGCTGTCCACCGATTCATGTGAGCGTTAGTAAGTCTGCTACTAAGATTCAGAAAATGCATTGGCTGATTGGTCGAAATATCATGCTTCGTTGTTTGGATGTGTGGAGTGTGGGTACGAGTACCAGGATTAGGATTGAGAGGACTAGGGCTAGGACGCCTCCTAGTTTGTTGGGGATTGATCGTAAGATCGCATATGCAAATAGGAAATATCATTCGGGTTTGATGTGAGGGGGTGTGTTAAGTGGATTTGCTGGTGTATAATTATCTGGGTCTCCAAGTAGGTCGGGTGCGAATAATACTAGCAACATAAGGGCTAGGATTAGTAGTAGGGCGCCTAAGATATCTTTAATGGTATAATAAGGGTGGAACGGAATTTTGTCTGTGTCTGAGGTGATTCCTGTAGGGTTGTTGGAGCCTGTTTCGTGGAGAAAGAGTAGGTGGACTATGGCAAGGGCAGCGATAATAAAAGGGAGAATAAAGTGGAAGGCGAAAAATCGGGTGAGGGTTGCTTTGTCTACGGAGAATCCCCCTCAAATTCATTCGACTAGATTTGTGCCGATGTATGGGATTGCTGAGAGAAGGTTAGTGATAACTGTTGCCCCTCAAAATGATATTTGTCCTCATGGTAGGACGTAGCCTATAAATGCTGTAGCTATTGTTGCGAATAAGAGGATTACTCCGACATTTCATGTCTCTAAGAAAGTATATGACCCGTAGTAGAGGCCTCGTCCTACATGTATGAATAGGCAGATGAAAAATATTGATGCTCCGTTTGCGTGTATGTATCGGATGATTCAGCCATAGTTGACGTCTCGGCAAATGTGGGTGACAGAGGAGAATGCTGTTGTTGTGTCGGATGTGTAATGTATTGCTAGGAATAGACCTGTTAAAATTTGCAGAATTAGGCAGATGCCTAGTAGGGAGCCAAAGTTTCATCATGATGAGATGTTTGATGGGGCTGGGAGGTCGATGAATGCGTTGTTTACAATTTTCATCAGTGGGTGAGTTTTTCGAATGTTGGTCATTAATGTTCTTGTAGTTGAATAACAACGATGGTTTTTCATATCATTAGTCGTGGTTAGATTCCACGTGAGAATAATGATAGTATACATTGTATTTATCTTGAGTATTATTTTTGTGATTGGTTTTGTGGGATTTTCTTCAAAGCCTTCTCCCATCTATGGGGGGTTGGGGTTAATTGTGAGTGGTGGGGTTGGGTGTGGTATCGTGTTGAATTTTGGTGGATCTTTTTTAGGTTTAATGGTCTTTTTGATCTATTTAGGGGGTATGATGGTGGTTTTTGGTTATACAACGGCTATAGCTACTGAGCAATATCCTGAGGTTTGAGTTTCTAATAAGACTGTTTTAGGGGCATTTGTTACCGGGTTATTGATGGAATTTTTAATGGTTTATTATGTGTTAAAGGATGAGGAGGTTGAAATTGTGYTTAAGTTTAATGGGGTGGGGGATTGGGTTATTTATGATACTGGGGACTCTGGATTTTTTAGTGAGGAGGCTATGGGTATTGCGGCTTTATATAGCTATGGTACCTGATTGGTTATTGTGACTGGCTGATCTCTGTTAATTGGTGTTGTGGTTATTATGGAGATTACTCGTGGAAATTAAGTAGGATTATGCTGGTGAGGATAGTAATTAGGAAAGAAAGGAAATATAATTTGATTAGGCCTTTTTGGTTTGTGATTACAGTGGATATCTTTATTTGGGCGGATGAGATGGTTTTTGGTAAAATGTTTTCTAGTCAGATCAGGTCTAGGAGAGATGATGCTGATTTTTGGCTTATTGTTAGGTTTATGTAGGGAGTTAGGCGGTGCATAATTGTAGGATAATATCCTAGTAGGTTAGAGAATTTAAAGGTGTTTGATGGGTAGTTAAATTTTAGGTTGTGGGTTATATTGCTGATCTCTAGTGCTAGGATGAAACCCAGGATTGTGACCGTTAGGGCTGTTAATTTTAGGTAGTGGGGCATAGTTATTTGGGGAATTGTTGTTGGGGGGATGTTATTGGAGATAATGAATCCTGCGAAGAGGCTTCCAATTAGTAGGCGTTTGATTGAGTTAATTAGGAAGGGATTATTTTCGTTGATGGTAATAAGGGTTATAAATCGGGGCTGTCCTAGTAGAGGGAAGAAAATAATACGTGTGCTATAGATGGCTGTAAAAGAGGTGGCGACTAGTGTTATTAAAAGGGCTCAGGCGTTGGTATACGACGTGTTGGCAGATTCAATGATCAGGTCTTTGGAGTAAAATCCGGTGAGGAAAGGTATTCCTGTGAGTGCGAGGCTGCCAATAATGAGGGCTGTTGTGGTGAATGGTATTGCCTTAAATAGACCTCCTATTTTTCGGATATCTTGTTCATCATTTAGGTTGTGGATAATAGAGCCAGAGCATATAAATAGTATAGCTTTGAAAAAGGCGTGGGTGCAGATGTGAAGAAATGCTAGGTAGGGTTGATTAATGCCGATTGTTACTATTATGAGGCCTAGTTGGCTGGATGTAGAGAAGGCAACAATTTTCTTAATATCGTTTTGGGTAAGGGCGCATATTGCTGTGAATAATGTGGTGATAGCTCCTAGGCATAATATGATAGATTGGACGGGTTTGTTGTTTTCTGTTAGTGGGTAGAAGCGAATAAGCAGGAAGATGCCCGCTACCACTATTGTGCTTGAGTGAAGTAATGCTGAGACGGGAGTTGGACCTTCTATTGCAGAAGGTAGTCATGGGTGTAGGCCGAATTGTGCGGATTTTCCTGTTGCAGCTAATACCAGGCCTATTAAGGGTAGGTTTGAGTTGTTTGGTTCTAGTATAAAAATTTGTTGAAGGTCCCAAGTGTTGAGATTGGTTAGGAATCATGCTATTGCTAGGACAAATCCAATGTCGCCAATGCGGTTATACAGGATTGCTTGTAGGGCTGCTGTGTTTGCATCTGCTCGTCCATACCATCATCCGATGAGTAGGAAAGATATAATTCCCACTCCTTCTCAGCCGATGAACAGTTGAAAGAGATTATTTGCGGTAACAAGGATGAGTATGGTGATTAGGAATAAGAGTAGGTATTTAAAGAATTGGTTGATGTTAGGGTCTGAGTGTATATATCATATTGAGAATTCTAGGATGGATCATGTGACGAATAATGCTACTGGGACAAATATTATTGAGAAGTAGTCTATTTTAAAGCTGAGTGATAATTTAAGGGTTTGGATAGTTAATCAGTGTCAGTTTGAGATAATTATTTCTTGTCCTGTGTGGATGAATATCACTGTGGGAATTATGCTGGTGATGAAGGCACATGAGACAGTTGTTTTTACGTAAAGTGGGTAGTTAGGGGTTTTGTGGGTGCTGGAGCTAGCTATTATGATGGGCGCGGTTAGTAGGAGTAGGGTTATTAGTGCGAAGGAGGAGAATATATTTATTACTTTTATTTGGAGTTGCACCAATTTTTTGGTTCCTAAGACCAATGGATAACTACCATCCTTTAAAAGTTTGAAAAAGCCATGTTGTTAGACATGGGAGCATAGAATTAGCAGTTCTTGCGTACTTTTTCGGTAAATAAGAAGATAATAGGCTTCTATTATTAGATTCACAATCTAATGTTTTTTTTAAACTATATTCACAGTATAAGGGGCCTAGGATAATTTTTGGGTTTAGGGATAGGAGTAGTAGTGGTAGAATATGTAGTGATATGAGTGCATTTTCTCGTGTAAAGGAAGGTGAGATGCTGTTGATATGGTGAGTATATTTGCCTCGTTGTGTTGTGATTAATATGTAGAGGGAGTATAGGGCGGTGATTACTATGTTGAGTCCTATTAAGATGATTGTGATGTTGGATCATGAGAAGGTTGATACTACTACGAATAATTCTCCAATTAGATTAATTGTTGGGGGTAGAGCCAGGTTGGTTAGGCTTGCTAGGAGTCATCAGGTTGCTATGAGTGGGAGAAGTGTTTGTAGGCCGCGAGCTAGAATTATTGTACGGCTATGAATTCGTTCGTAGTTGGAATTTGCCAGGCAAAAAAGTATGGAGGATGTGAGGCCATGGGCGATTATTAAGGCGGTAGCCCCTATGTAGCTTCAGGGTGTTTGGATAAGGATGGCCACGATGACCAGTGCTATGTGGCTGACGGAGGAGTATGCGATAAGTGATTTCAGATCTGTTTGGCGGAGACAGATTGAGCTAGTTATAATTATGCCTCATAGGGATAATATAATAAAGGGATATGCCATAAAGTCGGTTACTGGATTTAAGATTAATGTAATTCGTAATATACCATATCCTCCTAGTTTTAGTAAGATTGCTGCGAGGACTATGGAGCCTGCAATGGGGGCTTCTACATGAGCTTTAGGTAATCAAAGGTGAAGGCCATACAGTGGTATTTTTACTATGAAGGCTATTATGCACGCCAACCATATGAAAATATTGGATCAAGAGTTGGGTACTGGTTGGACTCAGTATTGGAGGATCAGGAAGTTCAGGGACCCTATTGTGTCTTGAATATGGATTAATGCAACTAGTAGGGGTAGGGATCCTGTTAGTGTATAGAACAGGAAGTAGAGGCCAGCGTTTAGGCGTTCTGTTTGATTTCCTCATCGAGTAATGATAATGAGTGTTGGGACTAGTGTTGCTTCGAATAGAATATAAAAAAAGATCAGTTCTGTGGCGGTGAATGTTATAATTAGAAATAGTTGTAATAAAATTAGTATGGAGATAAATAGTTTTTTTCGGGTCAGGTTTTCTTTTGACAGATGATGTTGGCTAGCTATTAATATCAGGGGGAGGAGTCATATAGTTAGAATAAGTAGTGGTATAGATAAAGAATCGGAGAAAAAGATTAATGAAAAGTTAAGACTGTTATCGTTGAATTGATTTATGAGGAGCAGACTTGTGAGACTGATTAATAGGCTGTGAAGGGTGGGGTTAATTCAGATTATGCTATTTTTTGATAGTCAGGTTAGGGGTACGAGTATTGCTGTGGGGATAATATATTTTAGCATTGTAGTAAGTTAAGGTTTTGTACGTAATCAGTACCATATGTGTTTGAGACCATAACTAGTAGGGACAGGCCCAGTGCTGCTTCGCAGGCTGCAAATACTAGTAGGATGATGGGTATTATGCTGGCCAGAGTAAAATGTGAATTTAGGATTATTAGGGTGGCTATAACAAATAAGGATAATATTATTCCTTCAAGACATAAAAGGGATGACATTAGGTGGGATCGATATATTAATAATCCTGTGAGAGATACCGTGAATGCTACTATAATATTTATGTGTACGAGAGACATTTGGTAATTATGAGCTTAATCATAATCTAATGAGTCGAAATCATTTATTTTATTTTAAACTAAATACCATATTCGGTTCATTCTAGTCCTTTTTGGGTTCATTCGTAGGCCAGGCTAACAGCTAGTAGAAGGATTAGGAGGAGGGCCATAGTAAGTATTGTGTTTAGGTTAGTTGTTTGTGAGGCTCATGGTAGTGGCAGGAGTAGTGCAATTTCTAAGTCAAAGAGGAGGAATGTGATGGCTACTAGGAAAAATTTTATGGAGAAAGGGAGGCGAGCTGATCCCATAGGATCAAATCCACATTCGTATGGGCTTGTTTTTTCTGAGTATGCATTTAACTGGGGAAGTCAGAATGCAATAGTGACGAGTAGTGTAGTTAGTGTGAGGTTAGTTAGGAGGGCTATTATTAGGTTTATTATTCTTTTTCGGATTAGACCGAAACTAACTGATTGGAAGTCAGTTGTACTAATTAATACTAAAAGAACATGATCCTCATCAATAAATAGAAACATAGAGGAAGAGTCATACTACGTCTACGAAATGTCAGTATCAGGCAGCTGCTTCGAAGCCAAAGTGGTGACTTGAGGTAAAGTGAAATTTTAGTTGGCGGAGAAAGCAGACGATTAAGAAAGTAGATCCGATAATTACATGGAGGCCGTGGAATCCAGTGGCTACGAAAAAGGTTGAGCCGTAGACGCCGTCTGAGATGGTAAAGGGTGCTTCATAATATTCTGAGGCTTGTAGGAGTGTGAAGTATACACCTAAGGCAATGGTAATAAATAAGGCTTGTAGCATGTGGTTACGGTTTCCTTCTATAAGGCTGTGGTGGGCTCAAGTGATTGAGACTCCTGAGGCCAGGAGGACGGAGGTGTTGAGTAATGGGACTTCTAGGGGATTGAGTGGGTGAATACCTGTTGGGGGCCAGCAGCCACCTAGTTCGGGTGTGGGGGCAAGACTTGAGTGGTAAAATGCTCAGAAGAATCCGGTAAAGAATAAGACTTCTGAAATAATGAATAGGATTATTCCGTAGCGAAGGCCTTTTTGGACGGTCGGGGTGTGGTGACCTTGAAATGTACTCTCTCGGATGATGTCCCGCCATCATTGATATATTGTTAGTATGTTTGTTGTTAGGCCAAGCATTAATAGGGTCGTTGAGTTGAAGTGGAATCATATAATTAAACCAGACGTTATTAAGAGGGCGGATAATGCTCCTGTGAGGGGTCAGGGGCTTGGGTTTACTATGTGGTAAGCATGGGTTTGGTGTGTCATTACGTGTTATCGTGCAAGTATAGGCTGACTAAAAGGGTAAATACGTAAGCCTGAATTATAGCTACTGCGAACTCGAGAATTGTTAGTAGAATTAGGACAATGAACGTAAAAAGGGCAGTTGCGGTGCTGATGTTTATTAGTGCTAGGGTGGCTCCTCCGATTAAATGAATTAGTAGGTGTCCTGCTGTGATATTGGCCGTTAGTCGTACAGCAAGGGCTATTGGTTGGATGAAAAGGCTGATAGTCTCAATAATTACTAGCATTGGAATTAGTGGGGTTGGTGTCCCTTGTGGTAGGAAATGGGCAAGTGATGCCTTAGTTTTGTTACGGAAGCCTGTAATGACAGCTCCTGCTCATAGAGGGATAGCCATACCTAGATTTATTGATAGTTGTGTGGTTGGTGTAAATGAGTGGGGTAGTAGGCCTAGCAGGTTTGTTGATCCAATGAATAGAATTAGGGATATTAGTATTAGTGTTCATGTTTGTCCTTTGGCATTGTGAATGCTTATTATTTGTTTTGATACAAGTTGGAGTATTCATTGTTGGAGAGAGATGAGGCGATTGTTAATTAGTCGGTTTGATGTGGGAAACAGTAAGCTGGGGAATAAGACGATTAGGGTAACGAGGGGAAGGCCTAGAATTATAGGGGTAATGAAAGAGGCAAATAGATTTTCGTTCATTTTGTTTCTCAGGGGGTGTTTTGCTTTGGTATTCCTATTGATGTTAATTCTGGGTTGTAGTAGAAGTTATGTTTTGAAATTTTTATTTGGAAGATAATAAAGAGGACTAGAAATATTGATAGGATTATTGTGAGTCATGTTGATGTATCTAGTTGTGGCATGTCGTCAAGGAGAGTTAATATGCTCTCAATCTTTAACTTAAAAGGTTAACGCTGACATAGCTTCTTGGCGATATTATAGTATTGATGCAGATCACTTTTCAAAATATTTTAGTGGGACTAGTTCGAGGACAATTGGTATAAAACTGTGATTTGACCCGCAGATTTCTGAACATTGGCCGTAGTATAGTCCCGGTCGGGTTGATATAAGGGTTGTTTGGTTTAGACGGCCTGGAATTGCGTCTGTTTTCAGTCCTAAAGAGGGTACCGCTCATGAGTGCAATACGTCTTCGGAGGAAATTAGTATTCGAATTGTTATTTCCATGGGTAATACGACTCGATTGTCCACTTCCAGTAATCGTAGTTCTCCTGGTTTTAATTCTGATGTTGGAATTATGTAGGAGTCGAAGCTTAGATCTTCGTAATCTGTATATTCGTAGCTTCAATATCATTGATGCCCTATAGTCTTTACTGTGAGAGATGGGTTGTTGATTTCGTCTATTATATATAAAATTCGTAAAGATGGGAGGGCAATTATGATTAAAATAATGGCTGGCAAGATGGTTCAGATTGTTTCTACTTCTTGTGCATCTATAGTACTAGTATGGGTTAACTTTGTTGTCAGTATCAGGGAGATAATATAAAGTACTAATGAACTAATTAAAAAGACGATTATTAGTGTATGGTCGTGGAAATGTAATAATTCTTCTATAATGGGTGATGTTGCGTCTTGAAATCCTAGTTGTATGGGGTATGCCATATGAGATGTACGGGATTTTCACCTGTAATTTAATCTTGACAAGGTTATGTAATGTTTTACTAACACCTCATTAATTGAGAAAGACATAGTGGTTATGATGTTGGCTTGAAACCAATTATAGGGGGTTCGATTCCTTCCTTTCTTATTTTAGGTTTACATATGCGGGTTCTTCAAATGTGTGATATGGTGGGGGACATCCGTTTAGTCACTCTAGGTTAGTTGTGGTTAGGTCTACGGTTGAGACTTCCCGTTTGGATGCAAATGCCTCTCAGATAATAAAAATTATTAGTATTACTGCTGTTAGTGAAATAAATGAGCCTATAGATGAGATAGTATTTCACATCGTGTATGCGTCTGGATAATCAGAATATCGTCGTGGCATGCCAGATAAGCCCAAGAAGTGTTGCGGGAAGAATGTTATGTTTACGCCTACAAACATAATTGCGAAATGGATTTTGGCTCATGTTATGTTTAGAGTATAGCCTGAGAATAGTGGAAATCAATGTACAAATCCTCCTATGATAGCGAATACAGCTCCTATCGATAGGACATAGTGAAAATGTGCGACTACATAATATGTATCATGAAGAACAATGTCAAGAGAAGAGTTGGCTAGGACAATTCCAGTTAGGCCTCCAACTGTGAAGAGGAAAATGAAGCCTAGAGCCCATATTATAGCAGGAGATCATTTGATATTACCTCCATGGAGTGTTGCTAGTCAGCTAAAGACTTTTACTCCGGTTGGGATGGCAATAATTATGGTAGCTGATGTGAAGTAGGCTCGTGTGTCGACGTCTATTCCGACTGTGAATATGTGATGAGCCCATACGATGAACCCCAGGAATCCGATTGATATTATAGCTCACACTATTCCTATATACCCAAATGGTTCTTTTTTTCCTGAGTAGTAGGTTACGATATGAGAAATCATCCCAAATCCAGGTAAAATAAGGATATACACTTCAGGGTGACCAAAGAATCAGAACAGATGTTGATATAAGATAGGGTCCCCTCCTCCTGCCGGGTCAAAGAAGGTTGTATTTAGGTTTCGATCTGTTAGTAGTATTGTAATGCCGGCTGCTAGTACAGGGAGTGAAAGGAGAAGTAAAACAGCAGTAATTAGTACGGATCATACAAACAAGGGAGTTTGATATTGTGTTATTGCAGGAGGTTTTATGTTAATGATTGTTGTGATAAAATTGATGGCTCCCAGAATTGAGGAAACACCTGCTAAGTGTAAAGAGAAAATAGTGAGATCTACTGAGGCTCCTGCATGGGCTAGGTTGCCAGCTAGAGGGGGATATACGGTTCAACCTGTTCCGGCTCCAGCCTCAACTATAGAAGATGCTAGGAGTAGTAGAAAAGAAGGAGGAAGTAGTCAAAAGCTTATATTGTTTATTCGAGGGAATGCTATGTCGGGGGCTCCAATTATTAGAGGGACTAGTCAGTTGCCAAACCCTCCAATCATAATAGGTATTACTATAAAGAAGATTATTACGAATGCATGTGCGGTTACGACTACGTTGTAGATTTGATCGTCTCCAAGTAAAGTCCCAGGTTGGCCTAATTCAGCGCGAATTAGTAAGCTCAGGGCGGTTCCCACTATGCCAGCTCAAGCACCGAATAGGAGGTATAAGGTACCGATGTCTTTATGGTTAGTTGAAAATAATCAGCGGTTGATGAACATGGGTAAAATGGCTGAGTGAAGCATTAGACTGTAAATCTAAGGACAGGGGTTTGATTCCTCTTTTTACCAAGCTCCGTGGTGAATTAACATATTGAATTGCAAATTCAAAGAAGCAGCTTCAATTCTGCCGGGGCTTCTCCCGCCTTTTTTTTCTTGCGGCGGGAGAAGTAGATTGAAGCCAGTTGTTTAGGGTGTTTAGCTGTTAACTAAAGTTTCGTGGGGGTGGAGCCCACCAATCTAGCGAGGACTTAGCTTAATTAAAGTGATTGATTTGCACTCAGTTGATGTAAGATATAGTCTTGCAGTCCTTAGCAGGAATTAAGTAAATTATACTTGCTTAGGGCTTTGAAGGCTCTTGGTCTATTTAACCTAAATTCCTATTCTAGGGTTGATAGAATTGGTGTGAGTGGTAATATTATAGTGGATAAAATTACTATTGTTGGTAGGAGGGTTATTTGTTTTGTGGTGAAGAATTGTCATTTTATTTTTATGTTATTTGTGGAGGGAAATATTGTGAGCGCGGTAGAGTAAGTAAGTCGTATGTAGAAATATAGGTTTAGTAGTGCTGTGATTGCTATGAAGGTTGGTAGGATAATGTTGTCATTTTTTGTTATTTCTTGGATAATTATTCATTTTGGTATAAACCCTGATAGTGGAGGGAGTCCTCCTATTGATAGGAGGGTGATGAGGACTAAAGCTGTTATAATAGGTGCTTTGTTTCATGTGTGGGCTAGTGATAGAGTGGTTGTGGTTGAGTTGGCCATAAATAGGGTAAATATAGTAGAGGTTATAATGATATAAATAATTAAATTTAGCAGTGTTATGGTAGGGTTATATAGTAGGACTGCTGTTATTCAGCCTATATGGGCGATTGAGGAGTAGGCTATAATCTTTCGTAGTTGGGTTTGATTTAGTCCTCCTCAGCCTCCAATTATAATTGATAGGACTGATAGGGTTATAATTAGGCTTAAGTTAATGGATGGGGAAATTTGGTAGAGCACTGATATGGGTGCCAGTTTTTGCCATGTGAGTAGAATTAGGCCTGAGGATAGAGAAATGCCTTGTGTTACTTCTGGAACTCAGAAGTGGAAGGGGGCTATTCCTAGTTTTATGGTAAGGGCCATTGTTATAAGTATAGAGGCTGTTGAATTAAATAGTTTTATTACGGTTCACTGCCCTGAGAATATTAAGTTAATAATGATGGCTATTATTAGTAGTATTGAGGCTGTGGATTGGGTTAGGAAATATTTGGTTGATGCTTCTGTAGCTCGTGGGTTATGTTTTTTTATTATGATAGGAATAATAGCGAGTATATTTATTTCGAATCCAATTCAGATGAGTAGTCAGTGTGAGCTGATTATGACGATAATGGTTCCGAATATAATAGTTATTAGAATAATAATAAAGATGATTGGGTTTATTAGTACGGGAAGGATATAAACCAACATTTTCGGGGTATGGGCCCGATAGCTTAATTAGCTGACCTTACTATTAGAATTTGGTGTAATTGGGAGCACGAAGAGTTTTGGGTTCTTAGGAGTAGGTTCAATTCCTATAGTTCTAGAAATAAGAGGGCTTAAACCTCTATTATTTACTCTATCAAAGTAACTCTTTTGTCAGACATATTTCTTATGTTTGTGGGGGGATGCTTGATAGGAGAATAGGTATGGATACATGTCATATACATAGGGCTAGTGTTAGGGGTAGGAAATTTTTTCACAGTAAGTGTATTAGTTGGTCGTAACGGAATCGTGGGTAAGATGCTCGAATTCATAGGAAAGTGATTGTGAGTAATAATGATTTAATGGTGAAGTTGATTGTGTAAAGTTCTGGCATATATGGATTATGAAATGCTCCTAGGAATAGGGTTGTTGTGAAGATATTTATTATAATAATGTTGGCGTATTCTGCTATGAAAAATAGGGCGAATGGTCCTGCTGCATATTCTACGTTAAAACCCGAGACTAGTTCTGATTCCCCTTCGGTGAGGTCAAATGGTGCTCGGTTTGTTTCTGCTAGTGTTGAGATAAACCATATTATTGCTAAGGGTCATGCTGGGAAGATTAGTCATGTTTGTTCTTGGGTAATAATTAATGTGGAAAGGGTAAAGGATCCGTTTATTAGCAGTACTGATAGTAGGATAATTGCTAGTGTTACTTCATATGAGATTGTTTGTGCTACTGCTCGTAGAGCCCCAATGAGGGCATATTTTGAGTTGGAAGCTCAGCCTGATCAGAGGATTGAGTATACAGCTAGGCTTGATATAGCCAATATAAAAAGGACTCCTAAGTTTATGTTAATGAGTGGGTAGGGTATAGGTAGGGGGATTCATATGGTTAAGGCTAGGCTTAGGGCTAAAATAGGTGCTAGAATAAATATTGAAATTGAGGATGTAGCAGGTCGTAAGGGCTCTTTAATGAAAAGTTTAATTGCATCTGCGATGGGTTGAAGTAGGCCGTATGGGCCTACAACATTTGGACCTTTTCGAAATTGTATGTAGCCTAAAATTTTTCGTTCAACTAATGTTAGGAAGGCTACGGCTAGGAGAATAGGGATAATTAGTATAAGAGTATTAACTATAAACATTTGTTAAGGAGAGGATTTGAATCTCTGAATATAAAGGTTTAAATTTTACGCAATTACCGGGCTCTGCCACCTTAACTGGGCCCTTTTCTAGGGCAGGGTTTGTTTGTGGGGTTAATTGAGATGAGGTCATTAATTGGTCTGAGGCGCTTTATTAAAGTTGGCCTCATTTCTCTTGTCCTTTCGTACTGGGAGAAATACATAACAGATAGAAACCGACCTGGATTGCTCCGGTCTGAACTCAGATCACGTAGGACTTTAATCGTTGAACAAACGAACCTTTGATAGCGGTTGCACCATCGGGATGTCCTGATCCAACATCGAGGTCGTAAACCCTATTGTCGATATGGACTCTTGAATAGGATTGCGCTGTTATCCCTAGGGTAACTTATTCCGTTGATCAAATATTTGGGTCAATAAGCGATAATTTGATTTGACTTGTGGGTCTAATCTTTAAAATCGCTCGGAGGATTTTTTATTCTCCGAGGTCACCCCAACCAAAACTGCTAACTCATACAGAGTGTTGTTATCTCTTGGTGATTAAGTTTGTTCTCTTTGAGTTAGTTAGTTGAAGCTCCATAGGGTCTTCTCGTCTTGTTGGTTCATCCCCGCCTCTTCACGGGGAGGTCAATTTCACTGATTGGAAGTAAGAGACAGTAAAACCCTCGTGTGGCCATTCATACAAGTCCTTATTTAGAGAACAAATGATTATGCTACCTTTGCACGGTCAGGATACCGCGGCCGTTTAACATTTGTCACTGGGCAGGCAGTGCCTCCAATACTAGGAATGCTGGAGGTGATGTTTTTGGTAAACAGGCGGGGTTTGTGTTTGCCGAGTTCCTTTTACTTCTTTGAATCTTTCCTGAGTGCACTCCTGTGTTGGGTTAACAGTGTGGTTAATAAGTTATTTATTGTTGGATTATATTTATTTACTGTTAACAATCAGCCTATTATCAGATACTGATTTAAACTTGTGCGAGGAGAAAATATTTCTTGTTACTCATATTAACATTATTGCTTCTATTCTATCATAGAGTAGTCCAGTATTGGGGCTAGGAGTTAGTTGTTTAGCTGTTGGAATTAATACAGTTGTTATTGTTGAGCTTTAACGCTTTCTTAATTGATGGCTGCTTTTAGGCCTACTATGGTATTGTAAAATTTTACTCTCTAGTGAAGGTTGTATCCGTTTCTAAAAGGCTGTACCCTTTTAGACTAACTTTTAAAAATACAGTAGGATTTGTTTATATTTTTTGGTATTTTTAAAGCTGAACTAAGATTCATTTCCTGGACAACCAGCTATCACCAGGCTCGTTAGGCATGTCACCTCTACTTATGGATCTTCTCACTATTTTGCCACATAGATGAGTTGGTTCTGATAAACTGTCCGTGAGTAGCTCGTCTGGTTTCGGGTTGCTTAGCTAAAATTCGTTTTGTTAAGTCTTCTGCTCGTTAACTCATTATGCAAAAGGTACAAGGGTTAATCTTTGCTTTTTTGTACTTTGACTTTTTTCTTTCATCGTTCCCTTGCGGTACTATCTCTATAGCGCCATGTTTAGAATTTCTATCTCCTATACTTTAAACTAGGGTAAATGTTTTATTTTATTTTGTTTTGGTCGTTAAATTGGAAAATGAGGGTTTGGGCTAGGTGTGGTTCAAAACATTCATGATATGTGAAATCTTCTAGGTGTAAACTAGATGCTTTGTTTAAGCTATGTTTTGGTTTATCCAAGCACACTTTCCAGTATGCTTACCTTGTTACGACTTGTCTCCTCTTATATGGTTGGTGCGTGTAATAAATTTAAGTGCATCGTAAATTACTTGAGGAGGGTGACGGGCGGTGTGTGCGTGCTTCATGGCCTGATTCAGCTAAGCACTCTATTCTTAGCTTACTACTAAATCCTCCTTTGGTTACTAGTTTCATAATAACTTTCGTGTGGGTTTTCTTAAAGTAGAAAATGTAGCCCATTTCTTTCCATTCCATAGGTTACACCTTGACCTAACGTTTTTATGTGTAATGATTATGCTTACTTTTGTTCCTTTTTAGGGTTTGCTGAAGATGGCGGTATATAGACTGCATTAGCAAGGATTGGTGGGGTTTATCGGGGTTTATCGATTACAGAACAGGCTCCTCTAGAAGGGTATAAAGCACCGCCAAGTCCTTTGAGTTTTGGGCCGTTGCCGGTAGTACTCTGGCGAATAATTTTGTTTTATAATTATTTATGTTTAGGGCTAAGCATAGTGGGGTATCTAATCCCAGTTTGGGTCTTAGCTATAGTGTATCAGCTGTTGTAGAGTTACTTTCGTCGTTTATTTTTATTGTAATTATGACTTTTTACAGTTTAATAAAAACTTAACTCTATTTGGTGTAGCGCTTTAACACGTTTTACGCCGTATTTCTGTTAGCTTGGGTTAATCGTATGACCGCGGTGGCTGGCACGAGATTTACCAACCCTAGTCAATATGGCTTAGTCAAACTTTCGTTCATGGCTTAATTTTTGTCACTGCTGTTTCCCGTGGGGGTGTGGTTAAGCAAGGTGTCATGAGCTACTAGTAGTGTGCTTGATACCCGCTCCTCATGGTCTGGTTGACTTAGAGGGCATTCTCACCGGGGCGTAGATGCTTGCATGTGTAAGTCTATTGAAAGTTAACAGGAAGGCTGGGACCAAACCTATGTGTTTATGGAGTTGATATACTCATCTAGGCATTTTCAGTGCCTTGCTTTGGTTTTAAGCTACATGAAC